CTCTTATAGATAGGACTGACAAAGAACAAAGTTCTTTTTCTATTACTTCGCTCGCCCCTTTCTTTTTTGATCAATTTATTTTTTTTTAATTGAATTTCCCCCTTTTTAATGGGAATAGATTAAATCTAGTAATTTCATTTAGGTTAGGTCTTAGGTCTCATTTCAATTGTGAAATATATCGTTTGTGGAAACGTTTCCTAAAAGGAAAAAGGTTTCCATTGTACTAAGCTAAGGACGGGAAGGAAGAAAGCGAGTGATCTGGTAATTCCTCATCCTCAAAGCAGTCCTTCCTGTAGTCTCAACAAATAAGTAATTATAGGAGTAAAGTGTTGATATAATTCGAAGAAGCAAACGACAATTTAATTTCAAGTTAATAAAGAAAAAAAGTAAAATAAGTATGTAATCTAAGGTACTTTTTTACATTTCTAGGATTAAACAAAAGGATTCGCAAATAAAAGCGCTAATGCCACAACCAGTCCATAAATTGTTAAAGCTTCCATAAAAGCTAGACTAAGCAATAAAGTACCTCGTATTTTACCCTCTGCTTCTGGTTGTCTCGCAATACCCTCTACAGCTTGGCCTGCAGCAGTACCTTGACCAACTCCGGGTCCAATAGAAGCAAGTCCTACAGCCAATCCAGCAGCAATAACGGAAGCGGCAGAAATCAGTGGATTCATGGTAAGTTCCTCGCACCAAAAAAAAAAGAAATGGTTAATGATACAATCAACCAATGAATTATTACTTAATTTTATCATTAAGTTTGATCATTAAGATCTATTGGGTCGGAGTAACTAAAAACTAATGATAATATTACTGAATCGTCAGAACTACTTCGATATCTCGTTTTTTGTTTCTACCCATGATGAAGTTTTTGTAAATCCATATACATATGGCTCTAGTTATTGCATTTCTTTCTTTCCAACCATTCTTTCATTCCATCCTTCGTTCTTTACTCTTCTATATCCTTGAGTTCATCTGTTTTTTCATCCAATCCACAATCACAAATGAAACAGAAGAAAGGACTTGACTTATCTTGTAATCCATCTAATCTAAATGCAGTAAACTGCAATCAAATCAATATATGCAATCATCAATATATGCAATGGATATCAATATGATCGATATCAACGATATCAATATATCAATATAACGATATCAATATGTATATCAATACATATATATATATTTTTTTTTTTTTTTTTTTTGCTATCTATATATATTGCTATATATATATATATATATTACATATATATAGCATATAGTTAGATATATATATAGTTAGTTAGTATATAGGTAAGGCATAAGGACTTCTATTTATATATAGATAGGACTATATAACTAGTGAATATCTAATATTACATATACATATTACATATACATTTCTTTCTTCCATAACGTAAACTGGCCACATTTTATATTGAATCGGATTATAGAATCATTCCTCGAAACCCACACAAAAAGTGGCTGGACTTATAGACATTACATACATCTAGTGTGACCTCCCCAACCCATCTTTTTTTTTACAATTCCGTAATATCGTTCATCTTCTCTCCTACGACTCTAGGTCATATATTCATACGTATTTATATCTATTATGTTCTCCAACCAAGCAGATTATCTTGAACCATGCATGAATTGGGATAAGCTAAAAAAAAAAGACTATTTTGAAAACTAGTCAATGATGACCCTCCATGGATTCGCCTATATAAGCCGCGGCTAACGTTGCAAAAATAAGAGCTTGAATACCACTTGTAAATAATCCAAGAAACATGACAGGTATAGGAACTACTGAAGGGACTAAAGAAACAAGAACAACAACTACTAATTCATCAGCCAATATATTCCCGAAAAGTCGAAAACTAAGAGATAAGGGTTTTGTGAAATCTTCTAGGATGTTAATTGGTAAAAGTATTGGAGTTGGTTTGATGTATTTCTCGAAATAACCCAACCCTTTTTTGGTAAGACCTGCATAAAAATATGCCACTGACGTGGGTAAAGCTAAAGCAACAGTAGTATTTATATCATTCGTGGGCGCAGCTAACTCCCCATGAGGTAACTGTATGATTTTCCAAGGTAAAAGGGCACCTGACCAATTAGAAACAAAAATAAATAGGAACATAGTTCCAATAAAGGGAACCCAAGGTCCATATTCTTCTCCAATCTGGGTTTTGCTCAAGTCTCGAATAAATTCAAGGACATATTCAAAGAAATTCTGACCGTCGGTCGGAATGGTTTGTGGATTCCGAACAGCTATGATGGCTGAACCTAACAAGATAGCAATTACGACCCAAGAAGTGATAAGTACTTGGGCATGGATTTGTAAACCTCCTATTTGCCAATAGAAATGTTGGCCTACTTCTACACCCGATATATCGTATAACCCCTTGAGTGTTTTAATGTAACATGGTATAACATTCATATTGTCCTCTGATAGAAATTGAACTTCAAAAAAGGAATTAGTTTGATTCAACCATTTCTTTCTCAACTCACCAACTTGAATCATTAATCATATATTTAGGATACCAAGAAATCACATAACATCATAATATATATCAATATCCCCAGTTCTTTTTTTTTATCTATTTTTAAAAATTCAAAAAAAAAGTAACCGATCCAATAAATCTATGGAGTTGCCCAATAATTAACATTAACTAATTTTATTATTCTTAATCTTAATCAACGATTTCTTATATAGCTAGAACGACCTTCACAAATTGCAGATACTAATTTGTTAAGAATCAATCGAATTGAAGCTATAGCGTCATCGTTGGCTGGAATCGAAATATCTGCAAGATCTGGGTCACAATTTGTATCGATTAAACAAATCGTTGGAATCCCCAAAATGGCGCATTCTCGAAGAGCCGTATATTCTTCTTGCTGATCAACGATGATCACAATATCAGGCAATCCCGTCATATATTTGATCCCACCGAGATATGTTTGCAAGGTAGATAATTTTCTCTTCAACATTGCTGCATCTCTTTTGGGGAGACGGTTGAGTTTCCCCATCTTTTCTTCTGCTCTTAAGTCCCTGAACTTATAAAGTCTCGTTTCAGTAGTGGACCAATTCGTTAACATACCACCGAGCCATTTTTGATTAATAAAATGAGACCGAGCCCTTATTGCAGCTGATGCTACTGAATCCGATGCTTTATTTTTGGTACCGACGATTAAGAAGTTTTTTCCCCTACTTGCTGCATCAAAAACTAAATCACAGGCTTCTGATAAAAAACGAGCAGTTCTAGCGAGATTTGTAATATGAATACCTTTACGCTTTGCAGAAATGTAAGGGGCCATTCTAGGATTCCATTTCTTAGTACCATGACCAAAATGAACTCCTGCTTCCATCATCTCTTCCAAATTGATGTTCCAATATCTTCTTGTCATTTTTTCCCACACTTCCTTTTTGTTTTTTCTTTTTCGTATTATTAACAAAGAGACGAGGTACCTTGAAATAAATAATTGTTCCGATGGAACCTTCTACTGGGGATTGACCATTGATACACGGCACAAACCATAAATTTTTTTAATTACTTATTTTATTTATTACCAAATCAATAATCAGACCAGTATAGTTAAAAGATAGTTAAAGTGAAAATGAATCCGCTCTTAGGAATCATTAAATCGCATAAATGATTGTTCTGATGTCTCATGTAAATTTGTCTCATGGAAATTGTTTGTCGCGTAAGAACAAAATAATTCTCTATGGTGTAACAAAATATCTCTCATTTCCAACTCGAATAGATTTTTTCTTTTGATTTCCAAATAAATGTTTTTGTCTTGCCTTGAACGGTGCACAAATTTTTTGAATCCGGTACCAACAGGTATAATCCCCCCCAGAACAACGTTCTCTTTCAGGCCTTTCAACCAATCAATACGACCTCGTAGAGCAGCTTTTGCTAAAACTCGAGCGGTTTCTTGAAAACTTGCTTCGGATATGAAACTTTGAGTATTCAGAGACGCTCTTGTTATTCCCAACGAGATTGCCCGATAACAGATCGATTCGTCCAAAGCGCGCCCTGCTCGTTCCGCTCGCAACAATCCGATTAATTCTCCAGGCGAAAAAACATTAGACATTCCATCTTCTGAAACCAACACTTTTGATGTTACTTGACGTACAATAATCTCTATATGTCTATTATGGATCTGTACCCCCTGGGATCGATAAACCTTTTGGATCTTATTAACCAAAGAGATACGACTTTGGGCTATGGTTAGCTCAGCTCCAATCAAAAACCCCCAGGGGATCCCAAGAATTCTTGGTATACGCTCGTTCCAACCTTCAACTCTCCTTTCGAGGTTCATCGATATTGAATCAATCGAACGCACTTCTAAGATTTGTTCTACTTTTGGAAGACCTTGCGTTATGTCACCAGATCTCGATTTTTCATATATAAATGTAACTAATGTATCTCCTTCGTAAAGGATTTTCCCATAATGACCATGAACAGTTGCTCCAGGAGTAGCCAAATAAGACTTAGCCGATCTTATAACTAAAAAGTCGACATTAACAATTAAAATTTGACCAGATTTTTTTACGTGTGGTTCGTATTTAAATAGACATACATTTTCACAAATAAATTGTCCAAGGCTAATTTTGATCGATGTCTCTTCACAATAATCATGATGGAGAAAGCACCAATTCAAATGGAATGGGTTCAAAATGATGTTACTGCATAGATCGGGATTATAAATCCTCCTATTTTCATCTATTAAACAGTATTTAAGTACTTGAAGTACTTGGAAAATCTGTTTCAAATTGTCAAGTAGCAAATATTTCTTTAACACGATCTGATTATGAGTTATTAAATGGTAAGATGAATAAAAATTCGATATTTTAGGTACAATAGCGCCTAAGGGACCTAAATAATCCCTAATTGGAATTAGGGGATCCGATTCTTTTGTCACATTGTTATATTTCGAACTATTGAATGGACCAATTCGAGAACAATTGGATGATGACAAAATTAGCAAAGATTGGCATTCCTTATTTCGATTCA